TCCACTCGGTTTCAGACTTGGTACAACCCAAAGTCATCATTCCCTTTGGTTTACACAACCAAAAAAATATTCCGAAGGTCTACAAGAAGATCAAAAAATAAGAGATTTTATTAAGAACTATGTACAAAAAAATATGAAAATTTCTTCTGGCGTCGAGGGAATTGCACGTATAGAAATTCAAAAACGAATCGATCTGATCCAGGTCATTATCTATATGGGATTCCCAAAGTTATTAATAGAAAATCGACCGGGAGGAATCGAAGAATTGCAGATGAATCTACAAAAAGAATTTAATTGTGTCAACCGAAAACTTAACATTACTATCACAAGAATTGCAAAACCTTACGGAAGCCCTTATATTCTTGCAGAATTTATAGCCGGCCAATTAAAGAATAGAGTTTCTTTTCGAAAAGCAATGAAAAAGGCTATTGAATTAACTGAACAAGCAGATACAAAAGGAATTCAAGTACAAATTTCAGGACGTATCGACGGAAAAGAAATTGCGCGTGTCGAATGGATCAGAGAAGGCAGGGTTCCTCTCCAAACCATTCGAGCTAAAATAGATTATTGTTCTTATACAGTTCGAACTATCTATGGAGTTTTAGGCATTAAAATTTGGATATTTATAGACGGGGAATAATAAAACTTTACTTGTCTTTCCCTTCGATTCAGTAATGGAACAAAAAAAATAAAAATTCGTTCCTTTTTTATGTTCAATCAAAACAAAACCAAAATGAACAATTCTAATTCTATAAGGTTGAATAAAAATTCGATTGACCTTTTGAAATAATCGCTATGCTTAGTGTGCGACTCGTTGGTTTTTTAGGGTTAGGATAAAAAAAAAAGACCAGCCCTTTTTTGTATAAACAAATAACTCTAGAACTAATAACCAACTCATCACTTCACATTATCTGGATCCAAAAAACCAGTCAAGATATGATATATCAGTCATATCACTGTAGCAACTGAAATCTTTTTTGCATAAACAAAATAAAAAATATGATTCTAAGTTGTTAAGCGAAGAAGAAAGATGTGGATAAACGGAAGGGTGAAAGAAGGGTAGAAAAAACAAAAACAACGATATAAAATTCCATCCAATATGTAAGGTTTATGAGTCATCTCATAAAAAAGCAATGTAATAAAGCATCAATCAATATGGATTAATAAAAAAGAAAACGAATCCGTTCATAGAAAAAAATAAGAGCTTCGAGCCAATAAAGACTAAGAAAATTGGCTCAAGAAACAATTTAATTATGAGCTCCATTGTAGAAATCAGACCTAACCATTAAGTAAGAAGCGATGGGAACGATGGAACCTGTGAATCCAAATCTATTGAAAACAGACTCCTTGATCGGGATGGCGAAACAAACTAGAGACTAATTCTTTTATCTATTGGGAAAAGAAAAGTCATGAGTTAACTCTACAACTAAAATAGAGACGAAAAAAGTAAATATTCGCCCGTGAAATTTTTATCTTCTTGGATTGATAATTTTTGATCAACCCAACAGGATAAAAACAAAATAAATTTTCGTTATAACATAAAAAGTAATACTATATTTAAAAATATAAAATCGAAATATTAATATGCTTTGTTAGCTAAAAAATAAAGATATACAAACGAATAATAGACATTTTGTAAATTTTATTATTCGCGAGGAGCTGGATGAGAAGAAACTCTCATGTCCAGTTCTGTAGTAGAGATGGAATTCAGAACCAACCATCAACTATAACCCCAAAAGAACCAGATTCCGTAAACAACATAGAGGAAGAATGAAGGGAATATCTTATCGAGGTAATCATATTTCTTTCGGTAAATATGCTCTTCAGGCACTTGAACCTGCTTGGATCACGTCTAGACAAATAGAAGCAGGTCGACGAGCAATGACACGAAATGCACGCCGCGGTGGAAAAATATGGGTACGTATATTTCCAGACAAACCGATTACAGTAAGACCCGCAGAAACACGTATGGGTTCGGGGAAAGGATCCCCTGAATATTGGGTAGCTGTTGTTAAACCAGGTCGAATACTTTATGAAATGGGTGGAGTAACAGAAAATATAGCCAGAAGGGCGATTTCAATAGCATCGTCCAAAATGCCTATACGAACTCAATTCATTATTTCGGGATAAAAAGAATCAAAAGAAAAAGGTCTTGGGGATAAAAAAACAATTACAGGTGCCGGTTTCTTTGGATAAACAATATTTCTTTTTTTTTCTTCACTCTTTGCTTTGCATTGAAAGAATATATTCTAAAAAAATGATATGATTCAACCCCAGACCCTTTTGAATGTAGCGGATAACAGCGGGGCTCGAGAATTGATGTGTATTCGAATCATAGGAGCTAGCAATCGTCGATATGCTCATATCGGTGATGTTATTGTTGCTGTTATCAAAGAAGCAGTGCCAAATATGCCCCTAGCAAGATCAGAGGTGGTCAGAGCTGTAATTGTACGTACTTGTAAAGAACTCAAACGTGATAACGGTATGATAATACGATATG